TCGGTAAATCAATTACGAAATTTTTTTCTAGAATCCCTAAAATTTGTTTGACATCTTCTATGCGAAAATGCTCCATTTTCATAAGATCTTCTTGGCTGTTATTCAAAAGGTCCAACAATGTATATATATTGGACCTTTTGAGACAATTATAGATCCTGGGAGGCAATTCTGATTGGTCAATAAAAATCGATTTCAACGCCATTTTTTTTTTTTTTTTTGTTAGTTTAGCCAATTTATCATAAAAGGTAAAAGGGGGTAAAGGAAACATGTGTTGATTGTCCTCTAAATTTAGATTTTCTTCTTTGGTATGTAAAAAGGGAATCAATAAATCAATCAAATTCCGGGAGGCTTCGTGAAGTGCTTTTTTAGGAGTTAAACTTCCATTTGTCCATATTTCGAGAAATAGTATTTCTTTGTTACCATTTTCATAAGAATGAATACTATGATTCGCATTTCGAACAGGCATGAATACAGGATCTATAGGATAACTTCCATCTTGAAAGGTATTTGGCGCTTTTATAAGATATCCGCGATTCTTCTCTATTTGTAATCCAATAACCAACTCAATGGGTTCTGTCAAGCTAGCTATATGCTGTGTATTATCGACGATTTCTACATAAGGCGGTAAGATGATATCTTGAGCAGTTACATATCCAGGGCCTCTGACACAAATAGACGCCTCACAAGTTCCATAGAGATTACTTCTCAATACGATTTCTTTCAAATTCATTAAAATTTCATGTACTGATTCTTGAATACCCGTTATCGTAGAATATTCGTGTGATATTTTCTCAGATTTTGCGCGTGTGATACATGTTCCTTCGATTTCTCCAAGCAAAGCCCTTCGCATCGCAATGCCTATTGTGTCTGCTTGACCTTTCATAAGCGGAGACAGAATAAAGCGCCCATAAAAAAGACGCTTACTGTCTGCTGCTGATTCAACACACTTCCACTGTAGTGTCCGAGTAGATACTGTTATTTTCTCTCGAACCATAATAATATTATTTGATCAGATCATTGAATCATTTATTTCTCTTGTTTCTCTTACTATTCAAATATCTTCCTTTTTTATTTCTACACACGTCTTTTTTTCGGGGGTCTACAGCCATTATGTGGCATAGGGGTTACATCCCGTACGAAAGTTAATAGTATACCACTTCTGCGAATAGCTCGTAATGCTGCGTCTCTTCCGAGACCTGGACCTTTAATCATGACTTCTGCTCGTTGCATACCTTGATCTACTACTGCACGAATAGCATTTGCCGCTGCGGTTTGAGCAGCAAACGGCGTCCCTCTTCTTGTACCTCTGAAGCCACAAGTACCGGCAGAGGACCAAGAAACCACCCGCCCGCGTACATCTGTAACAGTCACAATGGTATTATTGAAACTTGCTTGAATATGAATAACCCCCTTTGGTATTTTACGTGTACTCTTACGTGAACCAATACGTCCACGTGAACCCTTTTTCGGTATAGCTTTTGCCATATTTTATGATCTCATAAATTTGAGTCAGAGATATATGGATATATCCATTTCATGTCAAAACAGATTCCCTATTTGTATATCAGGTCTTTAACGAGTTTTATTATCCTTGTCTTTGTTTATGTCTTGGGTTGGAACAAATTACTATAATTCGTCCCCGACGACGGATTAGTCGACATTTTTCACAAATTTTACGAACGGAAGCTCTTATTTTCATATTTGCCACTCCTTACTTTAATTTTGAATCCACTTTTTGGAAGAAAATAAGTTTCTTGAAATTTTCGATTTCGAATCGTATTCCTACGAAAGAAATGGTGAAGTTAAAAAACACCTAATCTTTCGAATCTTTGTTGCGGAGTCGATAGATTATACGACCTCTGGTTGAATCATAACGACTTACTTCAATTTTTACTCTATCTCCTGGCAGTATCCGTATAAAACTACGTCGGATCTTTCCTGAAACATAACCTAGAATCATATCTTCATTATCTAAACGAACCCGGAACATACCGTTGGGAAGCGATTCAGTAATTAAACCTTCATGAATCCATTTTTGTTCTTTCATTCCAGGTAAAACCCCCTTGAAGTATCAACTAGTAGAGGAAGAACCCTATTAGAGAACCCACCCCTTCTCTTTTCTTTTTCACAAAAAAGAAGTTTCATATCGGATATTAGAAAGATTACCATATATAACACAAAATTTCTCCGCCTATTCTTTCTAGTCGAGCCTCTCGGTCTGTCATTATACCTCGAGAAGTAGAAAGAATTACAACCCCCATCCCACCTAAAATTCTAGGAATTCTTTGATAGTTAGAATAGATTCGTAGACCCGGCCGACTTATCCGTTTTAAATTTAAAAGATTTCTATAAGTCCTTTTCCTGTTCCTTCTATGTCGTAGGGTTAAAACCAAAAAATATTTGTTGTTCTCTCGATGTTTTCTCACATTTTCGAGAAAACCCTCTCGTAAAAGTATTTTAACAATACTTTGGCTGATATTAGTAGATGCTACTCGAACCACGCTTTTTCTATACATATCGGCATTTCGTATAGAAGTTATTATGTCAGCAATAGTATCACTACTCATGATTAATTAAAATTATTGGTGCCTCCAAATTTCGATATAATCAACATGTTTTTCTTTTTTTTTTTTTACGTGTTTGTTTATAAATATTAATTTTGAAAGGTATATACGTGAGAGAAAATCTACTAAATGCATCTTAATCTATTTCTTTTAAATACCCTACTATAACCATATCGTGGTCTTATTTTATAATACCTCGGGAGCTAATGAAACTATTTTAGTAAAATTGAACTGTCTCAATTCTCGGGCAATCGCACCAAAAACTCGAGTTCCTTTTGGATTTCCTTCTTGATCAATCACAACTGCAGCATTGTCATCATATCGTATTATCATACCGTTGTCACGTTTAAGTTCTTTACAAGTACGGACAATTACAGCTCTGACCACTTCTGATCTTTCTAGAGGCATGTTTGGAACTGCGTCTTTGATCACAGCAACAATAACGTCACCAATATGAGCATATCGACGATTGCTAGCTCCTATGATTCGAATACACATCAATTCTCGAGCCCCGCTGTTATCTGCTACATTCAAATGGGTTTGAGGTTGAATCATATCATTTTTTTATCTGTTTTTTACAATACAAAGGTCGAAGAAAAAAAGAAATATTATTTGTCCAAAAAAAGAAACCTGCACCCACTATTTTTAAGTTTTTAAGTAAGGCCTATTTCTTTTTTATCCCAAAATGATAAATTGAGCTCGTATAGGCATTTTGGACGCTGCTATTGAAATAGCCCTTCTGGCTATAGTTTCTGTTACTCCACCCATTTCATAAAGGATTCGACCTGGTTTAACAACCGCTACCCAATATTCGGGAGAGCCTTTACCTGAACCCATACGTGTTTCTGCGGGTCTTACTGTAACCGGTTTATCTGGAAATATACGAACCCATATTTTTCCACCGCGACGTGCATTTCGTGTCATTGCTCGTCGACCTGCTTCTATTTGTCTAGATGTGATCCAAGCGGGTTCAAGTGCCTGAAGAGCGTATTTACCAAAACAAATAGTATTACCTCGATAAGATATTCCCTTCATTCTTCCTCTATGTTGTTTACGGAATCTGGTTCTTTTGGGGTTATAGTTGATGGTTTGTTTTGAATTCCATCTCTACTACAGAACCGGACGTGAGAGTTTCTTCTCATCCAGCTCCTCGCGAATAAAATAAATTCAAATTAAAGATTTTGAGTTCAATTTGAATTCTATTCAGATATAATATTATGCATAGATGTATTTCTATTTAATTTTAATAACTGAATCATGGATTTCATTTAATCTAGATCAAATCTTATTAATTTGTATATCTTGATTTGTCTATTTTGTTTGTATAGATATATATAATAATATATAATGAAATTAAATATATATATTAATAACTATTAATATTAATAACTATAACTAAACTATTTTTTCTTCTATTTATCGATATTAGAATGTTAAAAGAAATCTTTTTTTTGTTTTACTCTTTATCGTATTGGATTGACCCAAATTTAGCAATCCAAGAAAACAAAGTTTTCGCGGGCGAATATTTACTCTTTCCATTTCTATTTCAGTTCTATGATTCGTTCATAACTTTTCCGAATAGATGAATTGGTCTCTGGTCGGTTCCGCCATCCCGATCAATGAATCATTCAAATTCATTTTCATAGAATCTTTTGAATTCACAGGTTCCGTCGTTCCCATCGCTTCTTATTTAATGGTTAGGTCTGAATTCTACAATGGAGCTATTAGTTCTTGAGTCAATATTCTTAGTCTTTATTGGCTCGAAGCTCTTTATTTTTTGTTCGATGAGCAGATCCATTTAATGATGAATCCGTATTGATGCTTTATTACACAGATTTTTTATGAGATGACTCATAGACCTTACATATTGGAATTATATATCATCAATATTTTCTTTCTTCCTCTCATCCTTCCATTTATCCATACCCTTTTTTTTATTATTAACAATTTAGAAGCAGATTTTTTAATAAATAATAAAAAAGATTTCAGTTGCTACAACAATATGAACAATATATCATATCTTGACTGGTTCTTTGGATCCAGATAATACGAAGTGATGAGTTGGTTATTACTTCTATAGTTATTTGTTTATACTATGGGGCTGGTTTTTATACTAACCCTCAAAAAACCAACGAGTCACACACTAAGCATAGCAATTTTATCAAAAGATTAATTTAATTTTTATTAAACCCTATAGAATTATAATTTATAATTGTTCATTTGCTGGATAGAATAAAAAGGGAAATTAAGGTTTATTATTCCCCCTCGATAAATATCCAAATTTTGATGCCTAATACCCCATAGATTGTTCGAACTGTATAGGAACAATAATCAATTTTAGCTCGAATGGTTTGTAGTGGAACCCTACCTTCTCTGATCCATTCAACACGCGCAATTTCTTTTCCGTCGATACGTCCTGCAATTTGCACTTGAATT